ATTACTTATATTCTAATTCTATTTATCATTATTCTCTTTCTATTCCTATCCTCATCTTGTTTTGATTTGAATTTTTTACTTTCTTAATTCCTTTTCTTTTTGGATCTTGAATCCCATTTTATCCTTTTCCAAAAAAGAATTCCTATTCTTCTGTTTCTATTCTTTTCTTCGATTTATTTTATCTCAAAACAAAACACGCGTCGCTTAAAAACTTACCTTCTCTTTTCACTTTTCTATAGATCTATAGAAAAGTGAAAAGATTCCCTGCCCCGGTCACAGACTCTAAAATGCAGGGCAATTTAGAATAATTCAATCTTTACTTCATTAACTCTTTACTTCATTACTTTACTCTTTTACTGTTACTTACTTTTCTTACTTTGAATTAGCGACCAGCTATTTTGTATCTCCATTTTTCTTACCTTAATGGATGCAAAATCCAATTGATTTACGACTATACGACTAATCATTATCAATATACATTAGCAATTAGAATTATAAGAAAATAGATGTGTATATGTAAACCCCAGAACATAGATTCTTATACGTGGATACCGAGCCCGGGTCTATTTCTTATGCACATATCCTATCCCTATATAGCTATATAGGATCATCGTGCTTGAATATATCATTGAATATGAATAGAAGATAGACATTATGATAGAGTGTCACCTAACCTATGTTGCACCAAATTCAATTATGATAAAAGATGTGATATACGGATAGCTAGATAACTATATTGGCATGTACTTCCTAAAGATTACTCCTATGACCAAAAAAAGATTTGCGAATTACTTGTTGAACATTCAATTGCGTGTGCTAAAAAAAGAGAAACTCTATGCTGTTTTCTTCTGTTTTTATCTTATTCATAGAGGGCATATGAAATCCTGAATTCATTGATTTTTTCTTTTTTTGTACCCTGATCATAATATCATAATAAAATAATTAGGTAAAAATTGGATCAATTTTTATATCTGATAAAAGACTCCATCAGCCTAAGTAACAGAATCTTTCCCAGGAATGCTTTATCAATTTCCATTTCTTTCTATTTGTACCTGGCTTAAGCTCAAATTCAAACTTGCATCTAAAATCTAAAATTTTATGTGATTCAGTAAACAGAATATCCATTCCATCATTGCTAGATTAATCGGTAGGGTTCGATTCGATGAATAGTGAGCCAAGCCCCAATAATGGGATATTTGAAATAAAGAGGAAACTTCAGATTAAGATGCTCCAGAATGGAAATGAGGAAATGTCCACAATACCTGGATTTAGTCAGATACAATTTGAGGGATTTTGTAGGTTCATTAATCAGGGCTTGACGGAAGAATTTCATAAGTTTCAAAAAATTGAAGATAGAGATCAAGAAATTGAATTTCAATTATTTGTGGAAACATATCAATTGGTAGAGCCCTTGATAAAAGAAAGAGATGCTGTGTATGAATCACTCACATATTCTTCTGAATTATATGTACCCGCGGTCTTAATTTGGAAAACCGGTATAAATATGCAAGAACAAACCGTGTTTATTGGAAACATCCCTATAATGAATTCTTTTGGAACCTCTATAGTAAATGGAATATACCGAATTGTGATCAACCAAATATTGCAAAGTCCCGGTATTTACTACCGTTCAGAATTGGAACATAACGGAATTTCTGTCTATACCAGTACTATAATATCGGATTGGGGGGGAAGGTCAGAATTAGAAATTGATAGAAAAGCAAGGATATGGGCCCGTGTAAGTAGAAAACAAAAGATATCTATTCTAGTTCTATCATCAGCTATGGGTTCGAATATAAGAGAAATTCTAGATAATGTTTGTTACCCTGAAATATTCTTGTCTTTCCCGAATGATAAAGAGAAAAAAAGGATTGGGTCAAAAGAAAATGCTATTTTGGAGTTTTATCAACAATTTGCCTGTGTAGGGGGGGATCCGGTATTTTCTGAGTCCTTATGCAAGGACTTACAAAAGAAATTCTTTCAACAAAGATGTGAATTAGGAAAGATTGGTCGACGAAATATGAACCGGAGACTTAATCTTGATATACCCCAAAACAATACATTTTTGTTACCACGAGATCTATTGGCTGCTGTGGATCATTTGATTGGAATGAAATTGGGAATGGGTACACTTGACGATATGAATCACTTGAAAAATAAACGTATTCGTTCTGTAGCAGATCTATTACAGGATCAATTCGGATTGGCTCTTGTTCGTTTAGAAAATACGGTTCGAGGAACTCTATGTGGAGCAATCCGGCATAAATTGATACCGACTCCTCAAAATTTGGTCACTTCAACTTCATTAACAACTACTTATGAATCGTTTTTTGGCCTACACCCTTTATCTCAAGTTTTGGATCGAACTAATCCATTGACACAAATTGTTCATGGGCGAAAATGGAGTTATTTGGGTCCTGGAGGATTGATGGGGCGAACTGCTAGTTTTCGGATACGAGATATACATCCGAGTCACTATGGACGTATTTGTCCAATTGACACGTCCGAAGGAATCAATGTTGGACTTATTGGATCATTAGCTATTCATGTGAAGGTTGGTTATTGGGGATCTATAGAGAGTCCGTTTTATGAATTATCTGAGAGATCAAAAGAGGCACAGATGGTTTATTTATCACCAAATAGAGATGAATATTATATGGTAGCAGCAGGAAATTCTTTGGCCTTGAATCGGGGTATTCAAGAACAACAAGTTGTTCCAGCTCGATATCGTCAAGAATTCCTAACTACTGCATGGGATGAGATTCATCTTAGAAGCATTTTTCCCTTCCAATATTTTTCTATTGGAGCTTCCCTCATTCCTTTTATCGAGCATAATGATGCGAATCGAGCTTTAATGAGTTCTAATATGCAGCGCCAAGCAGTTCCCCTTTCTCGGTCCGAGAAGTGCATTGTTGGAACTGGGTTGGAAGGCCAAACGGCTCTAGATTCGGGGATTTCAGCTATAGCCGAACGCAAGGGAAAAATCATTTCTACTGATACTCAAAAGATCATCTTATCAAGTAATGGGGATACTCTAAGCATTCCATTAGTTATGTATAAACGTTCCAACAAAAATACTTGTATGCATCAAAAAACTCAGGTTCAGCGGGGTCAATACATTAAAAAGGGACAAATTCTAGCGGGCGGTGCGGCTACAGCTGGTGGGGAACTCGCTTTAGGAAAAAATGTATTAGTAGCTTATATGCCATGGGAAGGTTACAATTTTGAAGACGCAGTACTCATTAGCGAACGTCTGGTCTATGAAGATATTTATACTTCTTTTCACATCCGTAAATATGAAATTCAGACTCATATAACAAGCCAAGGTCCTGAAAGAATCACTAAGGAGATCCCGCATTTAGAGGCTCGTTTACTCCGAAATTTAGACAGAAATGGAATTGTGATGCTGGGATCTTGGATAGAAACAGGTGATATCTTAGTAGGTAAATTAACACCTCAGACAGCGAGCGAATCGTCATATGCCCCGGAGGATAGATTATTACGAGCTATACTTGGCATTCAGGTATCCACTTCAAAAGAAACTTCTCTAAGACTACCTATAGGGGGAAGGGGTCGAGTTATTGATGTGAGATGGATCCATAGAAAGGGGGTTTCCAATTCTAATCCAGAAAGGATTCGTGTATATATTTCACAGAAACGTGAAATCAAAGTAGGTGATAAAGTAGCTGGAAGACATGGGAATAAGGGTATAATTTCTAAGATTTTGTCTAGACAAGATATGCCCTATTTGCAAGATGGAACGCCCGTTGATATGGTATTCAACCCATTAGGAGTCCCCTCACGAATGAATGTGGGACAGATATTTGAATGTTCGCTCGGGTTAGCGGGGGATCTGCTAAAGAAACATTATAGAATAGGGACCTTTGATGAGAGATATGAGCAAGAGGCCTCAAGAAAACTAGTGTTTTCTGAATTATATGAAGCCAGTAAGCAAACAAAAAATCCATGGGTATTTGAACCCGAATATCCGGGAAAAAGCAGAATATTTGATGGAAGAACAGGAGATCTTTTTGAACAACCTGTTCTAATAGGAAAGTCCTATATCCTAAAATTAATTCATCAAGTTGATGATAAAATCCATGGGCGTTCCAGTGGGCATTACGCACTTGTTACACAACAACCCCTTAGAGGGAGGGCCAAACAAGGGGGACAAAGAGTAGGAGAAATGGAAGTTTGGGCTCTAGAGGGATTTGGTGTTGCTCATATTTTACAAGAGATGCTTACTTATAAATCTGATCATATTAGAGCTCGTCAAGAAGTACTTGGTGCTACGATTATTGGAGCAACAGTACCTAAACCAGAGGGTGCTCCAGAATCTTTTCGATTGCTCGTTCGAGAACTACGATCTTTGTCCCTGGAACTGAACCATTTCCTTGTATCTGAAAAGAACTTCCAGATGAATAGGAAGGAAGTTTGATCTCAATGAATCAGAATTTCTATTCTATGATCGACCAGTATAAACATCAACAACTTCGAATTGGACCAGTTTCCCCTCAACAAATCAGGGCTTGGGCAGAAAAAATTCTACCCAATGGAGAGATAGTTGGAGAGGTGACAAAACCCTATACTTTTCATTATAAAACTAATAAACCGGAGAAAGATGGATTGTTTTGTGAAAGGATTTCTGGACCTATAAAAAGTGGGATTTGTGCTTGTGGAAATTACCGAGGGATTGGGGCTGAAAAAGAAGACCCGAAATCTTGTGAAGAATGCGGGGTAGAATTTGTTGATTCTCGGATACGAAGGTACCAAATGGGATACATCAAACTGACATGTCCAGTGACTCATGTGTGGTATTTGAAACGTCTTCCTAGTTATATTGCGAATCTTTTAGATAAGCCCCTTAGGGAATTAGAGGGCCTAGTATATTGCGATGTGTGATTTGATCTAAATTTTCATTTGACAGATTTGGACTGAGAAACTGTCATCCCATTTAATCTGATTGGGATGCCCCCGGTTCTGACATGTATCTTGGGAGG